GAAATTAAAAATAAAAAAAACTATTGAATTAGCACTACATATTTAATAAAGATAAATACAAAAAGGTATAGGCGTAAAAAAAATTCGGAGAGAAGTATAAAAAAATCTTGATTGGGTTTACGCAATCAATATAAGTAAAAAAGGTAAGCTTAAATCCCATGTTTTTTTTTATGAACAAATAAAATAAATAAAAAAAAAGTTAAAGTTTCAACGAAAAACAAACCATTATTGAATTAGCGATAATGTAAAATTTGATATTTATAGATCCAACTATTTCATTCATTTATTTCATCACTTAATCTTTTTTCTATCTATCTGTCTTATATGAATTTATCTCACTAAAATAAAAAGAAATTTTTGTCGTTATAGACGACGACATCTTATGGTAGTAATAATAAATTGAGTAGGAATAGAGCAAAAGAGGGGGGGTTGTATAGAAAGGGTTATACAAAGTTATATACAAGTCACCCCCCCCCCTTTTTTTATTTATTGTATTTCATTAATTTAATGTAATCTGTTAATTAAGAGAAAGGTCCATAAAAACTCCCGCCTTCTTTGAAATGTCATGAACAGTTCCCGTAGGTTGAGCGCCCTTTTCAAGGAAATATAGAATAGCAGGAACATTTAAATAAGTTTGATTCTTTATCGGATCATAAAAACCCACTTTCCGAAGATCTCTTCCTTCTCTTCTGGATCGAACATCAATTGCAACGATTCGATAAACCGCCCATTGGGATAGATGTAGATGAATAATACCCCCCCTAGAAACGTATAAGAAGTTTTCTCCTCGTACGGCTCAAGAAAATTAGAAATTATTTCTATATATAGAATTTATAATTAATGTCAAATAGATCCATCAAATCATCAAATCAATTAAACTATGATTTAAGTACTTTTTCTTATTCTTGCCCGAAAAAGAAAAAAATCATTCGTATTCACATCCTCCTAACTCAAGTTGGATAACTCTCAAATAATCCAAAGGAAAACCTTTAGGCATTTCCTTTATTGAGCGGTCTTTAACCACACATTTTTTGTCTGTCTCCTTTATAATTTATTTTGATTCTTCATTATGATCTATTTTTTGAGACAACTGAAAACGGTATTTACTTGTTCCAGGATTCTTTATCGTTGCCTTGAATCGTTGGGTTTAGACATTACTTCGGTGATCTTTAATCATTTAAAAAAATGGCAGCAACATACCATTTTTGCAATTTCTTTCTATCAAAGAATCATACAAATGGTTGATTCCCATGTGATACACTTTTGATCGAAAGAGTTTTACCAATTCCAATAAATTTTCGTTATGAATTTTAAACTTGTTAGAATTGGATCCTTTCGATTTCTATATCGAAAATATACTTACGAAGTTGTTTCAACTTATTAATTAACACTAACCCTAGATCCATGTCCCTAAAAAATGAATCAATACTTTTTACTCGAGCTCCATCATGATCATGTACTATTTACATCGCAACCCTCAAAAAATGAGGTTTTTCCAGTGGAACAGAACAAACGATGTCGAGCCAAGAGCACCCTCATTCCTATATAATTAATATAAAAAAATGGTGGATGTAAGAATCCACAACCGACCATATCCTTCAAGTCGCACGTTGCTTTCTACCACATCGTTTTAAACGAAGTTTTACCATAACATTTCTCTAGTAGGTTGCTGTAACCAGTATGTAATTGATTCAATTATGAAATCATGAATAATCATTGGTTCGGTCGATACATAGTAATCTATACTTTTATGAATGGGTAGTTTCTGAAGAAGTCTCAACAAGAATTCAATTTACCCCATATAATATATCTATTTTTTTTTTTTTTAATTTAATGGGGTGGGGAATAAAGACTGATGTAAGGGAGGATTGGGGTTGTTATTATTTTTGATAAATCATAATCGAAAGAAAAGAACTAGGAGATCCCCATATCTATCATATAGACTAAACAAATGTTTCTGAAAGTAATTATCGAAATAAAATAAAGTTTTCAATGAAATAGAACGATAACAAGACATACATATAAGCATTTCCTCATTTTCTGCGTAGTTTATTTGACCTGAAAAATTCAATAATCTTTCTGCAATTTTTACCTAAGGTAATGTAATAAGGTAAAGTGAATAAGATAATAGATTTTGTCTCAATTGTTACATAGATTTACAATTATTCATTAGAATTAGAGAAACCACAAAATACTTAAAAACGAGGTTCAAAGAAAATACATATGTTATGTATGTAACTTGATTGTTTTTTAATGATACTCGGACAGACGCAGACATTGAAATTGGTATTTTTTTTTTTCGTTGACGATTAACTCCTATCTACTCCGTCAATTCTATGAAGATGATGAATCATAAATCAAAAAAGAATCCTATATTATATGTAGTTTAGGGAGTGCTAGACTATTTTGTATAAATGCAAGTTAAAACAAGTCCAGATTAAGTCATTGCTCCTATTTTTTTTTTACTTTAAACCAGTTAATCCTATTGATTATTGATTGAAGTTAATTAGTACCCCAATATCAAACGAACACCCGCGTTTATAATTTAGAAATCCACAGAAAATCAATAATCAGACTGCACCACCATTTAAAGTTAAAGTATAGGGAAAAAAGAAAGAGAGGCTTTCGCATTTATATTTAGAATGCATCATTGAAAATTCCAATGGATATAAGAAGTAAGGCTTTTTTTTTTTATGAGTAACTAATTGAAATATGAAAGGTATGGACATAGAATGAAAAGCCCGTCCCCGGATCTTTTTTTTATATTATAATCTTATATTAATATTATATTATAATAAAAACTCTTTTCTTTTAATCTATGTTCCCATCTTACTTGGATACAAATAGATTCAATTACATCTGTGTATTATTTGGTGTTATTTGAACACGATTAAATTTGTGAAAAAGATATAATTCAGATAAGAATTAATCATTATAAGAAAAAAGAATCATATTCTATCCAATATTATTATACTCTTAATAAAAAAAAAGACAATCTTTTATTCTGATATAAAATCGGTATTATGATACGATATATATAATCCGATATGATATATATAATAGGTATGCTCTGGGACGGAAGGATTCGAACCTCCGAATACCGGGACCAAAACCCGTTGCCTTACCACTTGGCCACGCCCCATTTTATATTTATATTCGACATTAATAAACACTAATATTCTTATTAGTTGTTCGTCAATTATAGTCTAAATATCTATAGAATAGATTGTTACTAGGATTTTGATACATTTAGATATAGTAGATAGAGAATTAAACGAAATTTATTGATCAAATTTATTGATCATTACATATAATTCAATTAAGATATTGTATGAAAGTATGATTTCTTCTATTCTCTTTTAATTTGAGAATTGAAGTATTTTTGGTTGAGTTAGTTCAAATCAAAGAAAAGTTTTTTGGTCTACCTTATCTTTTTTTTTTAATTTTTACTCATTTTTTTATATAACTTAAACTTAAAAAAAAAAAATAACATTATATTATTAAATTTATTAAATTATTAATTTTATATTATTAATAACAATAACTCATATTAATAACTCAATCAAAATAAATACAATTATCTTCAAGAACAAAACAAAAAAACAAAACGTTTGTTATGCTTAATATCTTTAGTTTGATCTGTATCTGGTTTAATTCTACTCTTTCTTCAAATAGTTTTTTCTTCGCCAAATTGCCTGAAGCCTACGCTTTTTTGAATCCAATCGTAGATTTTATGCCAGTAATACCTGTGCTATTTTTTCTCTTAGCTTTTGTTTGGCAAGCTGCTGTAAGTTTTCGATGAGATTTTGAATACTGTCCTAGAAAAATTCATGATTTATTATAAAAAAAAGATTCTAACAATTGATAAGATCAGATAAGTCTTATAGTATAAAGCTTCAATTCAAATATTGAAATTCTTGTATCGCCACGATAAGTCTGGAGATCACCCCATTTGCTAATTCGGACCCTTTTTTTACATTGAAAGAACCTATTAGAGTCCCCCACAATTAGATATAGTGGGTATGCAAAAGATTTTGTTAATGAAAGACTTGACTCATATTACATTACAAATGAATTTATGAAAATTCTTTTCTATTTCTTCTATTTCTAGCTTTATAAAAACCATTTTTGGTGTCAAAATGAGGTATATGTGGTATAAAAATGGAGAATCTATTCTCTTTTTTTCCAAAAAAATGATCTTGGAGATTGTGTAATGCTTACTCTCAAACTATTTGTTTACACAGTAGTGATATTCTTTGTTTCTCTCTTTATCTTCGGATTCCTATCTAATGATCCAGGACGTAATCCTGGACGTGAAGAATAAAAAATAAAGTTTTTGTTTTCCTTGCTCGATTTTTAAATGTTCTTAGGATTTTATCTATTCCACATCTTTAACTATTAAATAAAAAAAAAAGACTCGTCGAAATTGAAAGAGAAATAAAAAATACCACGTCATTAACAAAAGCGGAAAGAGAGGGATTCGAACCCTCGGTACGAAAAACCCGTACAACGGATTAGCAATCCGACGCTTTAGTCCACTCAGCCATCTCCCCCAATCGAAAAAGGATAATTACTATGTTACATTACACAAAAAGTAAGGTTTGAAAAAAGAGTCTTTCTTTCTTTTATACCTCTTATTTTTATTTTTTATATTATTTTTATTATATATAATTATATAGTATCTAGACATATAAAATATAAAAAATATTAAAAAATATAGAAATTAAAAGTAATTCCATTGAGATAAAGTAAGGGCTCGAAAGAGATATCTCCAATCTACTATTCCAATGAATATAAATTATAATTCTATAATTATATATTATAAGTAATAAATTATATATTATAAGTAATAAATTATATATTACTACTATATAAACTATATAATTTAATATATAATAAAAGTACCTCTTTGATTTCGTCTCCAAGAGCTTTTTTTAATTCCACAGCCCGGCCTGGTCAGTACCTCGCTGGGCCTTTTTTGTTCCAATGAATCGTAGAAA